TGATATAATTGCTATGCTTAGTGTGTGACTCGTTGGTTTTTTAGGGTTAGGATTAAAAAAGGACCAGCCCCATAGTATGAACTAATAACCAACTCATCACTTCGTATTATCTGGATATAAAGAATCAGTCAAGATATGATAAATCAGTCATATCTTTGTAGCAACTGAAATTTTTTTTTTTCATAAACTTTAATTAGAAGTTGTAAAACAAAATGAAAGAAGTAAAGGTGTGGATAAATGGAAGGATGAGAGAAAGAGAGAAAAAGAATATCAATGATATAGAATTCCAATATGTAAGGTCTACGAGTCATCTCATAAAAGACAGTGTAATAAAGCATCAATACTAATTGATTCATCCATAATTAAATATTAAATGAATCAAGAAAAAAATAAAGAGCTTGGAGCCAATAAAGACTAAGAAGATTGACTCAGGAACAAATTGGATTATGAGCTCCATTGTAGAATTCGGACCTAATCATTAAGTACGAAGCGATGGGAACGATGGAACCTGTGCATGCAAAAGATTTTATTGAAAAAATGAATCTTAATGATTCACTAGTCGGGATGGCGAAATGAACCGGAGATTAATTCATCTATTGGGAGAAGTCACGAACGAGCCCTACAAATGAAATAGAGATTGAAAGAGTAAATATTCGCCCGCGAAAACTTTTTTTTTTAGTTGCTAAACTTGGATAAAGGACAAAACAAAATAAAGATTTTTTAGAACGTTCTAAAAAAAAAAACTATTTTTTACAAAAAATGTTAATCATTTCAATTAAATGTTTTTAATCCTTTTATTCGTGAGGAGCTGGATGAGAAGAAACTCTCATGTCCGGTTCTGTAGTAGAGATGGAATTGTGAAACAACCATCAACTATAACCCCAAAAGAACTAGATTCCGTAAACAACATAGAGGAAGAATGAAGGGAATATCTTATCGAGGTAATCATATTTGTTTCGGTAAATATGCTCTTCAGGCACTTGAACCTGCTTGGATCACATCTAGACAAATCGAAGCAGGTCGACGAGCAATGACACGAAATGCACGCCGTGGTGGAAAAATATGGGTCCGTATATTTCCAGACAAACCGGTTACAGTAAGACCCGCTGAAACACGTATGGGTTCGGGAAAGGGATCCCCTGAATATTGGGTAGCTGTTGTTAAACCAGGTCGAATACTATACGAAATAGGTGGAGTAACCGAAAATATAGCTAGAAGGGCTATTTCAATAGCAGCATCCAAAATGCCTATACGAACTCAATTCATTATTTCAGGATAAAAATGTAGAACCAACAGAAATGAATCTTGGGGATGAAAGTTTCTTTTTTTGGACAAAAAATATTCCTTTTTTTTCTTCATCCTTTGCATTGGAAGAATAGACTAAAAAATTGATATGATTCAACCTCAGACCCATTTAAATGTAGCAGATAACAGCGGGGCTCGAGAATTGATGTGTATTCGAATCATAGGAGCTAGCAATCGTCGATATGCTCATATTGGTGACGTTATTGTTGCTGTGATCAAAGAAGCAGTACCAAATATGCCCCTAGAAAAATCAGAAGTAGTCAGAGCTGTAATTGTTCGTACCTGTAAAGAACTTAAACGTGACAGCGGTATGATAATACGATATGATGACAATGCTGCAGTTGTGATTGATCAAGAAGGAAATCCAAAAGGAACTAGAATTTTTGGTGCGATCCCCCGGGAATTGAGACAATTCAATTTTACTAAAATAGTTTCATTAGCTCCCGAGGTATTATAAAATGAGATCACTGATATGTTTATAGTGGGTATTTGAAAAAAATAGATTAAGAACTAGATTAATTAGTAGATTGTGTCTCACGCATATACCTTTAATAATTCATATTCATAAAACAAATTAAGTAAAAAAAAAAAAAAAAAGAAAAACATGTTGATTATATCCAATTTTGGGGCACCCATAATTTTAGTTCACCATGGGTAGGGACACTATTGCTGAGATAATAACCTCTATACGAAATGCTGATATGGATAGAAAAAGAGTGGTTCGCATCGCATCTACTAATATTACCGAAAATATTGTGAAAATACTTTTCCGAGAAGGTTTTATTGAAAACGTTAGAAAACATCGAGAAAAAAACAAATCTTTTTTGGTTTTAAACCTGGGGCATAGAAGGAATAGGAAAAGACTCTATAGAAATTTTTTAAATTTAAAACGGATCAGTCGACCCGGTCTACGAATCTATTCTAACTCTCAACGAATTCCTAGAATTTTAGGTGGGATGGGGATTGTAATTCTTTCTACTTCTCGAGGTATAATGACAGACCGAGAGGCTCGACTCGAAGGAATCGGCGGAGAAATTTTGTGTTATATATGGTAATCCTTTTAATTTCCAAATTGGATCCGAAACTTCTTCCTATTTCTAAAAAAAAGAAAAGGGACGAGTTGTCTAATATCGTTCCTCCTCCATTAGTTGATACTTCAAGGAGGCTTTACCTGGAATGAAAGAACAAAAATGGATTCATGAAGGTTTAATTACTGAATCGCTTCCCAATGGTATGTTCCGGGTTCGGTTAGATAATGAAGATCTGATCCTGGGTTATGTTTCAGGAAAGATCCGGCGTAGTTTTATACGGATACTGCCAGGAGATAGAGTCAAAATTGAAGTAAGTCGTTATGATTCAACCAGAGGACGTATAATTTATCGACTCCGCAACAAGGATTGGAAGGATTAGGTGGTTTTTATTCAATATGATTCGAGATGCAAAATTTCAAGAAACTTATTTTCTTCCAAGAAGTAGATTCAGAATTAAGATAAGGAATGACAAATATGAAAATAAGAGCTTCTGTTCGTAAAATTTGTGAAAAATGTCGCCTAATCCGTAGGCGGGGGCGCATTATAGTAATTTGTTCCAACCCGAGACATAAACAAAGACAAGGATAATCAGACTCACTAAAGGACTCGATGTAAAAATAAGGAATCTGTTTTGACATGAAATGGATATATCCATATATCTCTGACTCATATTTATGAGATGATAAAATATGGCAAAAGCTATACCGAGAATTGGTTCACGTAGAACTGGACGTATTGGTTCACGTAAGAGTGCACGTAGAATACCAAAGGGGGTTATTCATGTTCAAGCAAGTTTCAATAATACCATTGTCACGGTTACAGATGTACGGGGTCGGGTGGTTTCTTGGTCCTCAGCGGGTACTTGTGGATTCAAGGGTACGAGAAGAGGGACACCCTTTGCCGCTCAAACTGCAGCAGCAAATGCTATTCGTACAGTAGTAGATCAAGGTATGCAACGAGCAGAAGTCATGATAAAAGGTCCCGGTCTCGGAAGAGACGCAGCATTACGAGCTATTCGTAGAAGTGGTATACTATTAACTTTCGTACGGGATGTAACCCCTATGCCACATAATGGTTGCAGACCCCCGAAAAAAAGACGTGTGTAGAAATAAACATTGAAGAAATTTCAAGAGAAACAAGAGAAATAAATGATTCAATCAAATCAAATAATATTACTATGGTTCGAGAGAAAGTAACAGTATCTACTCGGACACTACAGTGGAAGTGTGTTGAATCAAGAGAAGACAGTAAACGTCTTTATTATGGACGCTTTATTCTGTCTCCACTTATGAAAGGTCAAGCCGACACAATAGGCATTGCGATGCGAAGAGCTTTACTTGGAGAAATAGAAGGAACATGTATCACACGTGTAAAATCTGAGAACGTCCCACATGAATATTCTACCATAGCGGGTATTCAAGAATCGGTCCATGAAATTTTAATGAATTTAAAAGAAATTGTATTGAGAAGTAATCTATATGGAACTTGTGACGCGTCTATTTGTGTCAGAGGTCCAGGATATGTAACTGCTCAAGATATCATCTTACCACCTTATGTACAAATCGTTGATAATACACAACATATAGCTAGCTTGACAGAACCAATTGATTTGTGTATTGGATTACAAATCAAGAGAAATCGCGGATATCTTATCAAAATGCCACATAACTTTCAAGATGGAAGTTATCCTATAGATGCTGTATTCATGCCTGTTCGAAATGCGAATCATAGTATTCATTCTTATGGGAATGGGAATGAAAAACAAGAGATACTCTTTCTCGAAATATGGACAAATGGGAGTTTAACTCCGAAAGAAGCACTTCATGAAGCCTGCCGGAATTTGATTGATTTATTTATTCCCTTTTTACATAAGGAAGAAGAAAACTTACCTTTAGAGGACAATCAACACACGGTTCCTTTATCCCCTCTTACCTTTCACGATAAATTGGATAAACTCAGAAAAAACAAAAAAAAAATAGCATTGAAATCGATTTTTATTGACCAATCAGAATTCTCTCCCAGGGTCTATAATTGCCTCAAAAGGTCCAATATATATACATTATTGGACCTTTTGAATAACAGTCCGGAAGATCTCATGAAAATTGAACATTTGCGCCTAGAAGATATAAAACAGATATTGGTCATTCTAGAAAAACATTTCGCAATTGATTTACCAAAAAAGAAGTTTTAAATCTATTGGATTTTTTTTCGTCTTTTTTTTTTTCATTAAGATGAAAATAGGTTTTGAATCTTTAGCACAATTCATATATTCGAAAGAAATTCAGAATTGAATAGATGTATCTAGGGAGAATTCGCTTTCAAGCGACTATTCCCTAGATACACACGTCGTGTTATTTCACAATTGAATCAAATTAAAAAAGACCTAAAGTTAGGGATTTATCAATAGGTAATGTTGCACCAATACCCAACCAAAGAGCGACTGCAGTACCAATCAAAAAGACGGTTGTCGCTACTGGACGACGAAATGGATTTTGGAATTTATTAACATTCTCTAAAAAGGGTACTGTTAATAATCCCGCAGGTACTGAAACCATTAAAAGAACACCCAATAATTTATTGGGCACTGTACGAAGTATTTGAAATACGGGAAAGAAATACCATTCAGGTAATATTTCCAAAGGGGTTGCAAACGGATCTGCCGGT